AATAAGATGCCTGATTAAAGGATTATTTTGATAGAATAAATTAAGTAATATTTACTCTTATTAGAAAAGATAAGCTAATAAAGCTATTAGGCTCATACCCTAATTATAGAATTGAATATTCTTCTTTTTAATTAAAATTAATTCAACAACTTTTTTGTTTTTAAATACTATAACACTGGGAGTTATAGTATCTTTAAGATCAAACAATTGAATAATAATTTGATCGGGAATAGAAATTAGAATAATGTCTTTTATTCCATTAATCAGAACAAAAATAATTTTAAGAAATGAATCGTCTATGAAGTATTTTATTGTCCAAAGAATTAGATCATCTATTATAATACTGGGAGTTATAATAATGATAATAAATTTTGGTTTAATGTTCAAAAGAATTTTAGTTATTTCTTTAATTATTAAAACAGGTATGTTTCCTTTTCAAAATTGAGTAATAACTATTATTGAAGGAATAAGTTATATGTCACTTTTTTTACTTTTTAGATTATTAAAAATTGCCCCTATTACTTTATTGAGATATTTAAATCCTAATTTGGAATTTTTTTCTCTTATTAATTTGTTGGCAGGTGGTATTCTTGGTTTAAATCAAACGTCCATTCGAAAAATAATTGCTTATTCTTCAGTATTTAATATGAGTTTTATGTTGGCTTCAACTAAATCTTTAAGTGTTTGGTTTACATATTTTGTAATTTATTCTTTTATGTTGTTTGTGATTATGTTTTCTTTTAGAAAGTTAAATATTAATTTCATTAATCAGATTATTATTAATGAATTAAATATGAACTCTAGGATTCAGCTATGGGTCAATATATTATCTTTAGGTGGAATACCTCCAATGTTAGGATTTTTAAGAAAAATATTAGTTCTTCAATTGATAATAAATTTCAATGAATTTATTTTAGCAACAGCTATGGTATTTTTATCTCTTATAATTACTTTCTTTTATGTTCGATTAACATATTTATCCATAATAGTTTATTCTATTTCTATGAAATGGTTTAAGTTGACATCTAAATTAAGATTAAATATCATAATTATGAACTTGTTTTTAATATTAGTGTTTGTATTAACTAAGCCTTTAGTTTAAGGGCTTTAAGTTAATATAAACTGTTAACCTTCAAAGTTAAAAATATTGTAATAGGATAGGTCTTAGACCTAAGTCATTTTTAAATTTGCAATTTAACGTTATTAAACTATAAAACCAATGTTAAGAGGATTAATTTAAACCCGTAAGTAAATTTACAGTTTACTACCTAACTCAGACATCTTAACTATGAATAAATGACTTTATTCTACAAATCATAGGGATATTGGAACTTTATATTTCATTTTTGGGTTATGATCTGGTATACTGGGGATGATACTTAGATTTATTATTCGTATTGAACTTTCACAACCAGGGTCATTTCTGGGGAATGACCAAATTTATAATGTAGTTGTGACATCTCATGCATTTGTAATGATTTTTTTTATAGTTATACCTATTATAATTGGCGGGTTTGGAAATTGGCTTGTTCCTTTAATGTTAGGTGCTCCTGATATAGCATTTCCACGCATAAATAATATAAGATTTTGATTGTTGCCTCCATCATTGATTTTATTATTAATTAGATCAATTGTTGAAATAGGCTCTGGTACTGGTTGAACTGTTTATCCACCCCTATCTTCTAATATTTCTCACTCTGGGCCTAGAGTGGATTTAACTATTTTTTCTTTACATTTAGCTGGTATTTCTTCTATTCTTGGTTCTATTAATTTTATCTCAACTATTATTAATATGCGAATTCACGGAATAAAGATAGATAGGATACCTTTATTTGTTTGATCAGTTTTTGTTACGGCTATTCTTTTAATGCTTTCATTACCTGTTTTAGCAGGAGCTATTACTATACTATTAACAGATCGAAATTTAAATACAACTTTTTTTGACCCTTCAGGTGGAGGAGATCCTATTTTGTATCAACATTTATTTTGATTTTTTGGCCACCCCGAAGTTTATATTCTTATTTTACCTGGTTTTGGTATTATTTCTCATATTATTACTCAGGAGAGAGGAAAAAATGAATCCTTCGGTTATTTAGGAATGGTATATGCAATTATATCAATTGGTATATTAGGGTTTGTAGTTTGAGCACATCATATATTTACAGTTGGTATAGATGTTGACACACGAGCTTATTTTACATCAGCAACTATAATTATTGCTATTCCTACTGGTATTAAAATTTTTAGTTGAATAGCAACAATACATGGGGTTAGATTAAAAATGTCAATTTCAATATTATGATCTTCTGGATTTGTTTTTTTATTTACTATGGGTGGTTTAACAGGAATTATTTTATCTAATTCATCTATTGACATTGTTTTACACGATACTTATTATGTAGTAGCTCATTTTCATTATGTTCTTTCAATAGGTGCAGTATTTGCAATTATAGCAGGATTAATTCAATGGTATCCTCTTTTTACAGGTATAACAATAAATCCTAAATGGTTAAAAATCCAATTTATATTTATATTTACTGGAGTAAATTTAACATTTTTTCCCCAACATTTTTTAGGTTTAACGGGGATACCTCGTCGATATTCTGATTATGCAGATATATATTTTACTTGAAATTCGGTTTCTTCAATAGGGATATTTTTAACAATAACAAGAATTTTTTATATAATTTTTATTTTATGAGAAAGAATAATTTCTAAGCGAATTATTTTATTTACTAATACTAATAAAACTTCAATTGAATGAATACAAAAATTACCCCCTGAGGACCATAGTTATAATGAATTACCCATGTCTACAAACTAATTTAATATGGCAGATTAGTGCAATGAACTTAAAATTCATAAATGAATATTTATATTTTGTTAAAAATCTTAACTTGATTAAATATTTATTTACAAAATGCAGTTTCCCCATTAATAGAACAACTTATTTTATTTCATGATAGTTCTATAATAATCCTTGTAATAATTACTATAATAGTTTTTTATATAATAATATCAACAGTAATTAGAAATCTTTCTAATCGCAGTCTTCTTGAAGGTCAAATAATTGAGCTTATTTGAACAATTATACCCTCTATTTTATTAGTATTTATTGCGCTACCCTCTTTACAAATTTTATATTTAATAGAGGAATCAAATAACCCTTTAATTAGAATTAGGGCTATTGGCCATCAATGGTATTGATCGTATGAATATTCAGATTTTAAAAAAATTGAATTTGACTCTTACATAAAGCCTGTTGAAAATTTATTTAATAATGAATTTCGTAATTTGGAGGTTGATAATCGGATGGTAGTTCCTTTTAATATACAAATTCGAATTTTAGTTTCTTCAATAGATGTAATTCATTCTTGGACTATTCCTTCTATTGGGGTTAAAATTGATGCTAGTCCTGGTCGGATAAATCAGGGAAATATAATATTTTTGCGGCCTGGTTTATTTTTTGGTCAGTGTTCAGAAATTTGTGGTTCAAATCATAGATTTATGCCTATTATATTAGAAAGAGTAAATCTTAACTCATTTATATCTTGGTTAAACAAATTCTCATTAAGTTACTCAATAGCGAGTGTTGGTCTCTTAAACCAAATTTTGGTATATTTGCAAATACTCTTAATGAAGAGTTTAGTTTAAATAAAACATTAACTTGTCAAGTTAAAATTGCTTTAAGTAATTCTTTTTGCCTCAAATAGCACCTATATGATGATTAACCCTTATGATAATAGTTTTATTTACTATTATTTCAATAAATAGACTTTTATATTTTAATTTTAAATCTTTGAACACAGCCCAATTGGTTATAGCAAAAAAAATAAAAATTAAATGATAGCAAATCTTTTTTCAGTGTTTGATCCAACAACAGGGATATTATCAATAAATTGGTTGAGAATATTGATTCCATTATTTATTTTACCACTAAATTTTTGATATGTGCCAAATAAAAATTTAATAATTATAAATATAGTTATTAATTATTTATTTCTAGAAATGAAATTAATTATAAAGTATAATGGAATACAAATTTTTATATTAAGAATGTTTTTACTGATTTTATTTAATAATATAATAGGTCTAATACCTTATGTATTTACATCAACTTCTCATTTAGTATTTTCTTTAACTTTAGCACTTCCAATATGACTATCATTTATAATATTTGGTTGAATTAGTAAGACTAATTCTATATTTTCTCACTTAACCCCTGTTGGTACTCCAAGTTTATTAATACCTATTATAGTAATTATTGAAACTATTAGTAATTTTATTCGTCCGGGGTCTTTATCTGTACGATTAACAGCAAATATAATTGCAGGTCATTTAATTATATCATTAATGGGTGAATCTTCTAATACTGTAACTATAATTATTTTATTAATAGTTATATATATATTAATAATAATATTTGAGTTAGCAGTAGCTATAATTCAATCTTATGTATTTGTTACATTAACTAATTTATACTCAAGAGAAATTTAAATGAATAATCACCCATTTCATTTAGTTAATAATAGACCCTGACCTATTTGTGCTTCATTTGGAGTTTTAACTTTAGCTTTTGGAATAATTATATTTATACATAAAAATAGACTTGTATTAGTTAGATTTGGGGGTTTTTTAGTTATTATTTCTTCAATTCAATGATGACGAGATGTTATTCGAGAGTCAACTTTTCAAGGTTTACATACTAAAAAAGTTATAATAAATATAAAGTGGGGTATAATTTTATTTATCATTTCTGAAGTAATATTTTTTACTTCTTTTTTTTGAACATTCTTTCACAGAAGATTATCCCCCTCAATAGATATTGGGTTACAATGACCCCCTAAAAGAATTAACACTTTTAATCCCATAAGAATTCCCATATTAAATACCATAATTTTGTTATATTCGGGAATTTCAATAACATGGGCCCACCATTCTATTATTCAAAAGAATTATACACAATCAATGCAAGCATTAATTTTAACTGTTAGATTAGGGGTTTATTTTTCATTTTTACAAATATATGAATATATAGAATCTCCTTTTTGTATTTCTGACTCAATTTATGGCTCTACATTTTTTTTAAGAACAGGATTTCATGGAATTCATGTCCTTATTGGTTCAGTATTTATTTTTATTATAATAATTCGTTTAAAGAATCTACATATTTCTAATAAACATCATGTAGGGTTTGAATCGTCGGCATGGTACTGACATTTTGTTGATGTAGTCTGATTATTTCTTTATTTATCAATTTATTGATGAGGTATATATTCATTTAGTATAAAAAGTATATTAAGCTTCCAACTTAAAGGTTTAGTTTAAAATGAATAATAAAGTTAACATTAATATTTACATTAACATTAATTTTTCTTGTTTTTTTATTAATAATTCTTGTAAATTTAACTATAAAGAAAGAAATATTTGATTTACAAAAATCCTCTCCTTTTGAATGTGGTTTTAATCCCATATCAAATAAACGATTACCCTTCTCTATTTCTTTTTTTCTTATTTCAGTTATTTTTTTGGTTTTTGATATTGAAATTATTATTTTATTACCAATAATTATAACATCAAAATTAACTATTACAAAATATTGAATATTTACATTTTCTTCATTTATTATTGTACTTATTTTAGGATTATATCATGAATGATTTAATGGTATACTAAATTGAACAAAATAGGGTTATATTTAATAATAATATCTAATTTGCAATTAGAAGGTGCTGGTTAGCTTTCCTTTAGTAAGAAGTAAAAAAAATACGTTTAGTTTCGACCTAAAGAAAGGGTTAATTTCCCCTTACTTTAATTGAAGCCAAAATAGAGGCAATTTATTGTTAATAAAATTATTGATTATTTATCCAATTAAAAGAGAACAAGAAAAGATTTAGCTGCTAACTAAAATCTTAAGCGGTTGAATTCCGTTTTTCTCTTAATTTATGTAGTTTAAATTAAAACATTTTATTTTCAATAAAAAGAAAGGTTCAAACTTATAAATATTTTTAGGAATAGGTCCTCATTAATATCTTCAATATTAAGCTCTAATATAAGCTATAAAAATAAATAAGGATTATTAATCACACAATAATTGATAACATAAAAATTCTAAATTTGTTATTAAAGAATAATTGAAAATAATTTCTTAACTTAAGTATAAAAAAAGAAATACCAGAAATTCCATAAAATTCTCCCCAATAGTTTATAGTATTTACATTGATACAAAATCCGTAAAAATAAATATAAGAATAGTATATAAATCTGTATATAAATCATATATATCCATTAAATATGTAGTAACTTATAGAAACTATATAACCGTAATGTAAAAATTCAAATCCGAATCACCCCCCTATAATAATTATAAGCAAAATTAGTATTTTTAAATATAATGGTAAAATTGAAAAATACAAATCTAAATTTATTAATCATATTAATATGCAACCAAAAAAAACAGATCTTAAAGCCAAAATCAAAATTCTAATTGTTATGAAATCAATTTTATCATTATTATATCTGAAAGAAAAGTATTTACATTCTATAATTATAGAATAGAAAAATAAACGAATAGTATAAATTACAGTAAGTCCAATAGAAAAATAAATAATTATAAAGATAAAAAAGTTTAAGTTATTAAAAGATGATAATTCTACGATTAAATCTTTTGAATAAAACCCAGATAAAAAAGGAACACCACATAAGGTTATATTAGAAATATTGAAGCATGCAGTAACAAAAGGTATGTTCACACAAACAGAACCTATTATACGAATGTCTTGATTATCAAATATAAAGTAAATAAAAATTCCTGAACATAGAAAAAGTAAAGATTTAAATATAGCATGTCTTAATAAATGAAAAAAAGATATATCAGAAAATCCTAGGAATAAAGAAGTTATTATTAATCCTAATTGTCTTAATGTGGAAAATGCAATGATTTTTTTTAAATCAAATTCATAAATGGCACAGAAAGATGATATTAATATGGTTAAAGCACTTAATAGTAATAAGTAAGATCTGTTAATAAAATAATTATAAAAGCGGATAAGTAAGTAAACTCCTGCAGTAACTAAAGTTGAAGAATGAACAAGAGCAGAAACAGGCGTAGGGGCTGCTATTGCGGCCGGTAATCAACAAGAGAATGGAATTTGGGCTCTTTTTGTAAAACAAGAAATACAAACTAATATATAAATATAATTATCAAAAAAATTATAATAAAATAAAAAGTGTCATCTCCCATATGAGAATATTCAAGAAACTGAAATTAATAATCCGATATCACCTAATCGGTTAGTTAAACAAGTAATTATACCTGAGATATATCTCTTATTAGATCTGTAAAAAATTACTAGGCAGTAAGAAACCAACCCCAATCCATCTCAACCTAGTAGAATTCTTAATAAATTAGGTCTAACAATTATTAGAATTATTCTTAATACAAATAACAAAACTAAAAATAAAAATCGGATAGATGATAATCTTCTGTAACCTATGTATTGTCTTCTGTATAGAATGACAAAAGAAGAAATTAATATAACTACAAAAATGAATATAAGGCAAATTCTGTCTAAAAAAATGACATAACATACTATGAAAGAATTAATTATAAATAACTTAATTTCTACTAATAAGCAAAAATCATTTATTAAAAAAATTAGTCCAAAATATAAAAAAATTAAGCATATAGAAAATATGAAAATAAATCATGTAATATAAAAATTAATTTTTATCAAAACTTAAGACTTTTAAAAGCTTCTAGGAATCCACAATCCCTTATTTTTAAAATAAACTACTTAAATAAAAAGTAATAAAATCAAGAATCAATACTAAGAAAATTATTGGGATTAAATGAACCATGATTAAAAGGTATTCTCTTACTATTTCAAAACTGAAACTGTAACATCTTACTATAAATCCGTGCTGAGTGAATCTATATAAGTAAAATCTAAAAATAGCTGAAAAAAATGAAATAAAAAAAATCATTAAATAAGAAAAAGATCAATAAGAAATAATTCTAATTATTATTATAAATTCTCTTAGAAAATTAATTCTAGGCGGACATCTTATATTAAAACAACAAAATAAGAACCATAAAAAAGAAATACCCGGTATAAAGGAAATTATCCCTTTATTAATAAAGAAACTTCGTCTAAGTAATCGATTATATGAAATATTTGCTAAACAAAAAAGACCTGATGAACATATTCCATGACCTACTAATATAAAAAAACATCCTATAAGCCCTCATTTTGTTATTGTTAATAAGCCTAATAAACAAAATCTTATATGGGCAACTGAAGAATAAGCAATTAATCTTTTTACGTCTCTTTGTAAAAAGCAAATTAATCTTACGCAAATACATCCAAAAATAGAAATGGAATACAAAATATATCTATAGTTAATAAATATACTGTCAAAGATGAATATAAAACGAATAAACCCATAGCCTCCAATTTTTAATAACAATCCGGCTAGAATTATGGAACCAAAAATAGGGGCTTGGACATGGGCTTTTGGTAATCAAAAATGGAGTATGAACATAGGAAATTTAACTAAAAAAGCAAAGTAGATTCTTACATAAATGTAAAATCTTAAAGAATTACCAAAATTTAAATCAAAAAACAAAGCCCCGTTTATGTTATATAAATATATAATAATTAAAAAAAGAGGTAAGGAAGCAAATAAAGTATAAAAAAATAAGTAAAGTCCAGAGATCAAACGTTCTGGGTAATTTCCCCACCCCAAGATTATAAAAATTAAAGGAATTAGTCTAAATTCAAATCTTACATATATAAGTATTATATTTATTATAGAAAAAATTAAAACTAAAATAATACAAAGAGCTAGGTTTAAAAAAAGGAATAATGGTCTAGAGTTTATTGATAGCATTATTAAGCATCTAATAAATAATCTTAAAAAGATAAGACCAAAAGAAAAAGAGTCAATACCAATATTATATCTAATTAGTCTAAAATAAGAATTTACATTAAAAAAAACAAAAATAAAAGAAATTAATAAAAATAAGAATTGGTATAAAAAAAAACATTCAACAAGAAATATTATTGGGATCATAAAAAATAAATATATAAAAATTTTTATCATATAAAAAAAGAATTTAAATAATCATTACCATGAAATCGGATTATTAAAACTAACACTCTTAATCCTAATACCCCCTCGCATACAAAAAAAGTTATAAAGAAAATATAAATATAGAAAGAATTCAAATATATTATAGAAAAAAATATAACTAAAAATAAAATTGATAAAACAATAAATTCAAGTCTTATTAAACATAAAAGAATATGTTTACGGATATAAATTATAGAAAAAAGGCTAAAAAAAAATAAACAAGAAATGAATAAATTCATTAGTTTTAATAGTTTAATAAAACATTAATTTTGTAAATTAAAATTGGAGGATTCCTTAAAACATCAATAAAGTATAAAAATACATCATAAATTTCCAAAATTTATATTTTAATAAACTATTTACTGTAAATGAAATAAAAATATTAATAATAAAAACAATAATGATTTTACCATTAACAATTTCATTTATAAAAAATCCAATTTCAATAGCAACTATTTTATTAATTCAAACAATATTGATATCTTTAACAATAAATAAAATAATAAAAGAGTCATGATTTGCTATAATTACTTTTTTAATAATAATTGGAGGGTTATTAATTTTATTTATATATATAAGAAGAATTGCATCAAATGAAAAGTTAAAGTTTAAAATTAATTTTTTTTTATTATTACCATTTATATTTATTATCACAGATGAGATAATGAATCAAAATCAAACTATAGAAAATGAGGGGATGTTAACAACAATTAGAATAGAAAAGTTCTCTATAATAAAGTTATATAATAAAAAATCTATACTTATTACTATTATAATAGTAATATATTTATTATTAACTATAATTTGTGTTTCTAAACTAGTTAAGATTCATGAGGGGCCATTACGTATAAAAACATATGAACAAACCAATACGTAAAAAAAGATTGTTATTAATTTTTAATAAATCACTTGTAGATTTACCAGCCCCTGTAAATTTATCTTTATGATGAAATATAGGCTCTATTTTAGGGGTATGTCTAATAACACAAATTATAACTGGGTTACTTTTATCAATGCACTATAATGCTAGAGTTGAAATAGCATTTAATTCTGTTTCTCATATTAGACGAGATGTAAACTATGGTTGAATAATGCGTACTATTCATTCGAATGGTGCATCAATATTTTTTATTTGTTTATATATACATGTAGGACGGGGGATATATTATGGGTCTTATAAGTATAAGATAACTTGAGTTGTTGGGATAATTATTATATTAATAACAATAGCTACAGCGTTCTTAGGGTATGTTTTACCTTGAGGTCAAATATCTTTTTGGGGGGCAACAGTAATTACAAATTTATTATCAGCAATTCCATATATAGGTGATATATTAGTTAAATGAGTTTGAGGCGGGTTTGCAGTAGACAATGCCACACTTTCCCGATTTTTTAGATTACATTTTATTCTACCATTTATTATTTTAATATTGGTAATAATTCATTTATTCTTTTTACACACAACAGGGTCAAATAATCCCACGGGTATAAAGTCAGAGGTTGATAAAATCCCATTTTATCCTTATTTTTATATTAAAGATATAATGGGATTTTCGTTTATAATTTGAATCTTGCTATTAATTAATATAACAATACCTTATAGATTATCCGATCCTGACAATTTTACTCCGGCAAATCCAATAGTTACTCCAATTCATATTCAACCTGAATGATATTTTTTATTTGCATATGCAATTTTGCGATCTATTCCAAATAAGTTGGGTGGTGTTATTTCATTAATATTATCAATTTTCATTTTATTATTATTACCTATTTCAATAAAGATAAAATTTAGAGGGCTTATTTTTTACCCAATTAGACAAATCAATTTTTGAAACTATTTAACTACAGTTATTTTATTAACTTGAGCAGGTGCAAAACCAGTAGAGTCCCCATATTCAACTACAAGAATTTTTTTAACAATTAATTACTTTTTATATTTTATTACAGATCCTATTTTAACAAAAAAATGAGATAGTATTATTGACTAAGTTATTTAGCTTATAACAAAGCATATATTTTGAAAATATAAGAAATAGTAATTTAATAACTTTACAAAAAAAAATGATAAAAAACTAAAAACTTGATAAGGAAAAAGTATAAAATTGAATTTAAAGAAATAGGTAAATAGCATTTTCATGCTAAATATATAAGTTTATCATATCGGTATCGAGGTAATGAACATCGAACTCAAATAAAAACAAAGCAAAAAAAAATCAATTTTATGAAAAAGTCATAAGAAAAAAAATTACCCCCCAAAAAAACTAAACAAGTAAGAAAACTAATAAAAATAATGCTAGAGTACTCAGAAATAAATAAAAAAGCAAATAATGACCCCCCATATTCAACATTAAACCCTGATACTAATTCTCTCTCTCCCTCAGAAAAATCAAAGGGTGAGCGATTCGTTTCAGCTAAGCAACAAGAAATTCATACTAAAAAAATTGGAAAAAATAAATACAGAAATCAGCAATTTTGTTGAAAAACAAATATACAAATAAATCTGTATCTGTCTACTAACAAGAAAAAACAAAACAAAACTAAAGAAAGAGAAACTTCGTAAGAAATAGTTTGAGAAATACCACGAATATAGCCAATCAATGAATATGTTCTATTAGAAGACCAACCACAAATAATTAAACTATACACTCTAATTCTAGAACAGCATAAAAAAAATATTATTCCATAATTAAAATTTACACAGTTTACGTATATGGGGAATAAAACTCAAACAAATAAAGATTGAAAAAATCCAAAGAAAGGGCATAAAAAAAAAATAAAATAATTAGAATTAAATGGAAAAATACTTTCTTTTAAGAAAAGCTTTAAGCCATCTCTGAAAGGTTGTAAAATACCTAAGAAACCTAATTTGTTAGGACCCTTGCGAAATTGTATATACCCAATTACCTTGCGTTCTAACAAAGTAAAAAATCCAACAGAGATTAGAACAAAAATGATAATAATAAAAAAAACCAAAAAAAACAATATTAGATGTAAATTAATTACATAATCAAATTCTAAATTTAATACACTTGTCTGCCAATCCAATAAATAATTCATAATTAAAATTAATGGTCCTTTCGTACTAAAAAATAAAAATAATTTTTAGATAGAAACCAACCTGGCTTTCACCGGTTTGAACTCAAATCATGTAAGAAATTAAAGGTCGAACAGACCTAGAAATTATAAAACCTGCCCCATATTCTAATCTTAATTCAACATCGAGGTCGCAAACTTTAATATAAATAAGAACTCTCCATTAAAATTACGCTGTTATCCCTAAGGTAACTAAATCTTTTAATCAAAAATATTGGATCAAATAAATCACAAATCAATGAAATATAAAATTAAAGTTTATTATTCTTAATAATCGCCCCAACCAAATTAATTTAAATATTATTATAATAATTTCAGCTAAAAATAAATAATTAATAAATTAATAAAGTTCTATAGGGTCTTTTCGTCCCAAAAAATTAACTAAGCTTTTTTACTTAGAAATAAAATTCTAAAAATAAATAAAATAAAAATTATACTTCATAAACCCTTTCATACAAGCTCCCAATTAAGAAACTATTTATTATGCTACCTTTGTACAGTTAAAATACTGCAGCCATTTAATATTTATCATAGAGCAGGGTATACTTTTAATATTATACTAAAAGAAATGTTTTTGTTAAACAGTTGAGAATAAAAATTGTCTAGTTCATTATTAAATAATTTAAAAATATACTAATTCAATCAATAATAAAAATAATTAAAAATTAATTAAATAAATTAAGTAAAAAATTAAATAAAATAAAATAATAATTAAAAATTATAATCTATTAAGAACTAAATAAAAGATTTCAAAATTAATAAAAACATTAGATTAAAAATTTTAATAAAAAATAAAAATTGTCCCTTATTTTATAAGAATTAAAATAATAGGAATACCTAAATTTTCATAAATCCATAATTTAATTAAAATCCCTAATAACCAGATATAACAAAAAGCGAATATCATTTAAATACCAAATATTAATTTATAAATTTGATGAAACAAATAAAAAATAAATAAGTTAATCTTTTAGATTCGGGAAAATAAAATATTTTATTTAATAAAATAACCCTGATACAAAAGGTACTAAAAATTTTTCTAAAATATAAAATTATATCCTTCACAGTTATATTAAAAAATTAGTTCTATAAAATACTAAAAAATAAATTAAACAAAAAAAAATAAATAATTAAAGCATTATAATAATCAGAAAGAAATTATTAATTTTTCTTATTAATGTAAATAAAAAGCTTTTTATAAGCTACAAACTGCATTCTAGCTACACCTTCCGGTACAACTACTTTGTTACGACTTATCCCATTTATTATGAGAGTGACGGGCGATATGTACATAATACAGAAAAATATTCAAAATAATTAATTAATTAAGTTTACTGTTAAATCCAAATTCAAAAAAACCTTTAAGTTAATTATTAATATAATAACCCATGTTTACCTAAAAAAAACTGCACCTTGACCTAAAGTAAAACTTACATAGCTAAAGAAAATATCCTAAAAAAACATTCTTAATAGAGGTATACAAATAAAATATTAAGGTAGAAAATATCGTGGTTCATCGATTAAAAAACAGGTTCCTCTAAATAAATATATTACCGCCAAATTCTTAGAGTTTAAAGAAAATAACTATTAATATTCAGGTAATTAAAAATTTAAGTCTAAAATAATAGGGTATCTAATCCTAGTTTAAAATTTAGATTAAATAAATATTTTTAATAAAGAGAGTAATAAATATAAATTCCACCTAAATAAAAAAAAAATTAACTTATAATAAAAAGAATTATTAACCTAAAAAATTAATTTAAATGAAATGTATAACCGCGAATGCTGGCACAAAATTTATCCATTTTAATTAAATAACTAAAAATAAATAAATATTATAAAAAAGCTAATTACTGAAAAATAATAATTTTAAAAAAAAACATATAATTTTATTAATAAAATAATTTTAAAGAAAGAATCAAACTTTTTTTTAAAAAAAAAAGGTAATGGACTCAGCTCACACTATGAATTTGAGAATTAAACTCATCCTTAAATATCAAAGATTTATGTTCATCAATAAACTAAATCACAGATAATTAATCAAACTTCATCTCAAGCATACATTTGATTATAACGGTATTTAAAACCTAGTTTAAGGAAAGCTCGCCAATCTATTTATGGAACAGAAAGGCTAAATTAATAAGAAAATACCAATAATGAGTTAATATTAATAATCCTAGAAAGAAAATACTGGGATATAATCAAATCTAAAATTATTAATAGAAATGGAACAGAAAGGCTAAATTAATAAGAAAATACCAATAATGAGTTAATATTAATAATCCTAGAAAGAAAATACTGGGATATAATCAAATCTAAAATTATTAATAGAAATGGAACAGAAAGGCTAAATTAATAAGAAAATACCAATAAAACTATAAATCAGTACCAAAAACCTTACCAAAACTAAAAATCAATACTTAAAAAACTCTTGCCAAAACTAAAAATCAGTAACTTAAGAAAACCTTACCAAAACTAAATCAATATTTTAATTAAAAAATATCAAATGATGGATACCCAATCTATTTATTTAATTTCAACCTTCTTTCTTTCAAGAATTGAAAGAAGGTTGATTAATAGTTAATAAATCTAGATTTAAATTAAAATAACATATGAAAGTTATTAGTGTTTAATATTTTATTAAAATAAAAATTTTTCATTATCCTCATCCTTTAGTATTCAAGTATAGTAATAAATTTAATTATTATTATTATATAAATTACATTAATATTATTTATATAATAATAATAATTAAATTAATTACTATAATTATTAATTAGTATTTTACATAATTTATAAATATTTATCAATATAGTAATACATATATATAAATAAGAATAAAAGAAAAATATTTTAATGTAATATATATATACTATAGTAATTACATATATAAATATAATTATTATAAATCTAAATTTACATTAGTATTATTTATACAATAATAATAATTAAATTTATTACTATACTTGAATACTAAAGGATGAGGATAATGAAAAATTTTTATTTTAATAAAATATTAAACACTAATAACTTTCATATGTTATTTTAATTTAAATCTAGATTTATTAACTATTAATCAACCTTCTTTCAATTCTTGAAAGAAAGAAGGTTGAAATTAAATAAATAGATTGGGTATCCATCATTTGATATTTTTTAATATAAATATTGATTTAGTTTTGGTAAGGTTTTCTTGAGTTACTTATTTTTAGTTTTGGCAAGAGTTTTTTAAGTATTGATTTTTAGTTTTGGCAAGAGTTTTTTAAGTATTGATTTTTAGTTTTGGCAAGAGTTTTTTAAGTATTGATTTTTAGTTTTGGTAAGGATTTTTGGTACTGATTTATAGTTTATTAAGAGTTTTTTAAATATTGATTTTTAGTTTTGGCAAAGGTTTTATCAATACTGATTTATACA